CGGATAAATGGAAGGATGAAAGAAAGAGAGAAAAATTTTGAATATTAATGATCTATTATTCCAATTTGGAAAGTCTATGAGGTCACTGTAATAAAAACAATGTAATAAAGCATGAATACAGATTCATTCATAATAATTTAATAAATCTGTTCGTTCTGAAAACAAAAAATTAAGAGCCTTGAGCCAATAAAAACTGAGAAAATTGACTCAAAAATAAATTAAAAAATGAAATTAAAAATTTCAGGTAAGAGCTCCATTGTAGAATTCGGGCCTAATGATTAATCAAGAGGCGATGGGAACGACGGAACCCATGAATATATAGGACTCAATTGAAAAATAAATCTTAGTAATTCATTGGACAGGATGGCGGAATAAACCATAAACTTTATTATCTATTCTGATTTTTATTCTGAGACCTCGTGGGATAAACATCAAACTTAAATAGATATTGAAAGAGTAAATATTCGCCGGCGAATATTTTTTTTTTCAAATAAAAAAGTAATAAAAAATGAAAAAGATAAAAGAAAAAAGGATTTTGTTAGAATATTTTATTCTAACTCTAACAAAAACGACATTCGAGATAATGATATTACGTTATTTTTAAATAAATATAAATAGAATTTATCTTGGATTCCATTTTGAAAAAGACATACACAAATTTAGAAGAGATCAGATGAAATTTCAAAAAAGACCATGATTAATAGGATTAATCATTAACTACATCTATATCTTAATACAAGCTTTTTTAGTACTTTTATTCGCGAGGAGCTGGATGAGAAGAAACTCTCACGTTCAGTTTTGTAGTAGAGATGGAATTTCTAATTTAGAAAAAACCCATCAACTATAACCCAAAAAGAACCAGATTTCGTAAACAACATCGAGGAAGACTAAAAGGAATATCTTCTCGTGGGAATCGTATTTGTTTTGGCAGATATGCTCTTCAAACACTTGAACCCGCTTGGATCACATCTAGACAAATAGAAGCAGGGCGACGAGCAATGTCAAGAAATGTACGACGTGGGGGAAAAATTTGGGTACGTATATTTCCAGACAAACCAGTTACAGTAAGACCGGCGGAAACGCGTATGGGTTCTGGGAAAGGATCCCCAGAGTATTGGGTAGCTGTGGTTAAACCAGGTAAAATCCTTTATGAAATGGGTGGTGTACCCGAAAATATAGCCAGAAAAGCTATTTCAATAGCGGCATCAAAAATGCCTATAAAAACCCAATTCATTATTTCTGAATAAGAATATAGAATGAAAAAGCTAAATAACACTTAAGGATAAAAAGATTATCGGTTTTATTTTTTTGACAAACAATATTTTTTTACTTCGTCCTTTGTATTAAAAGAAGAGATACAAAAAAATGATATGATTCAACCACAAACCTATTTGAATGTAGCAGACAACAGCGGGGCTCGAGAATTGATGTGTATTCGAATAATAGGAGCTAGTAATCGCCGATATGCTCATATTGGTGACGTTATTGTTGCTGTAATCAAGGAAGCAATACCAAATACTCCTCTAGAAAGATCAGAAGTGATCAGAGCAGTAATTGTACGTACTTGTAAAGAACTCAAACGTAACAATGGGACGATAATACGATATGATGACAACGCCGCAGTTGTGATTGATCAAGAAGGGAATCCAAAAGGAACTCGAGTTTTTGGGGCGATCCCACGGGAATTGAGACAATTAAACTTTACTAAAATAGTTTCATTAGCTCCTGAAGTCTTATAAGACCTAAGTATCGATAGTTTAGTATAGGATTAAAAAAACGGTATTGAAATAAAATTAATTAATCGATTGTGTATCACGCATATACCCTTAATAATAAAATATTAATAATTTAATTCATATATTAATATATAATTCGTCTATATCTATATATAAATAAAAGAAAAAGAACATGTTGATTATATCAAAATTATAGAACAATAAGGAATTTTAACTTAATCATGGGGAAAGACACTATTGCTGATATAATAACCTCTATACGAAATGCTGACATGAATAGAAAAGGAACAGTTCGAGTAGGGTCGACTAACATCACCGAAAGCATTGTTAAAATACTTTTACGGGAGGGTTTTATCGAAAACGTAAGGAAACATCGTGAAAACAATCAATATTTTTTGATTTTAACCCTAAAACATAGACGAAATAAGAAAGAATCCTATAAAACTTTTTTAAATTTAAAGAGAATAAGTCGGCCGGGTCTACGAATCTATTCTAACTCTCAACGAATTCCACGAATTTTAGGCGGAATAGGAATTGTAATCCTTTCGACTTCTCAAGGTATAATGACAGACCGAGAAGCTAGACTAAAAAAAATCGGCGGAGAAATTTTGTGTTATATATGGTAATCTGTCTAATATAAAAATTGGATATCCGGAATTTACCATTTGTGAAAAAAGGGGTTGTGTAATACCACCCCTGCTAAAAAAAAATTTTTTAGCAAGTTCTTAGGTATAAGTTAATCAGGGGACAGCCGCTTTCTAGAC